TTTAGCATTTTTTCGTTCTTATTCTCCCTTTTCTTAGCTTTCGAATTTACTTAGATAATCAAGAATCTTAGTTACGGGGCATGGTTTGCTTCCGTTTTAGTGGTTGCAACCTTCATATTGTCATGTTGACAATAGTGTATTGATCAAATATAATTAAATCATGGAGAAATAATCCAATTCTATGTGGTTTTTACTTGTCTTCATGCAAATGATGTGTTCCTTGGATTCGCTGGGGCACAAAAGATCTCCTCTGAAACAGAAAGAGATCTATCTATTTTCTATATTTACCGGGTAATTTATTAGATTTTCATTTGATTTGTTCAGTTTTACGTTTCTAATCAACCAGAAAATTCTTTTTTTATTTGTTTGATTTGGTTGTTAGTTCCATTTTTTTATTTGTTGATGGGGTCGTGCAATCCAATCTCTTTTTTCTTTTGTTTGATTGCGCTCGTATCTACAGACCCTAATTACCTTATTTGGGTTGCTAACTCAACGGTAGAGTACTCGGCTTTTAAGTGCGCCTAGACTCTTTTACACATTTGGATGAAGCAACGGATTCGTACATACCATTGGTAGAGTTTGTAAGACCACGACTGATCCTGAAAGGGGGTGAGTGGAAAAAGCAGCATGTCGTATCAATGTAAAACTCTGAGAATATTTGATCCTTAAGGATCGGTACAAAATCCAGTTTTTGTATGATTCTTGTAGCGGGACAAACTACATTCACGGTTCGGTCGATTGAATAAATGGATAGAGCCTTCTGGTTCCAATTATAGGGAAGCAAAAAGCAACGAGCTTCTGTTCTGAATTCGAATTATTACCCGATCTAATTAGATGTTAAAAATGGATTAGTGCCTAGTGCGGGAAAAGGTTCTCCTATAAAGTGGATTACCCCCCTTTTTTTTTATGAATCCTAACTATTTTTACCTCCATTCGATTCTGTATGGAGTGAAGACTCATGTGTATCAGAAACGGTATATTGATAAAAATAAATTATTCCAAAGTCAAAAGAGCGATCGGGTTGCAACAATAAAGGATTTCGAACCATCTCGGTATTCTATAACGAACATCAAAAACCAATTGGATGGAAAAAGAGAGGATCCATTGATTAGCTTATCTGTTGTCACCGAGGTATTTTATTTTCTATTTTCTTACTATATACCCTGTTTTGACTGTATCGTACTATGTATCATTTGCTAACCCAATAAACCCTGTGCCTTTGTTTCAAAGTGAATTTCAAATGGAGGAATTACAAGGATATTTAGAAATGGATAGATCGCAGCAACAAGACTTCCTCTATCCACTTCTTTTTCAGGAGTCTCTTTATGCACTTGCTTATGATCATGGTTTAAAGGGATCCAGTCCTTACGAACCCGTGGAAAATTTAGGTTATGACAATAAATCTAGTTCACTGCTTGTGAAACGTTTAATTACTCGAATGTATCAACAGAAGTGGTTGATTATTTCGGCTAATGCTTTTACCAAAAAAAATTTTTATTATCAAAAAACGGTATCCGCCGGATTTTCGGTCATTTTGGAAATGAAATTCTCACTGCGATTAGTATCTTATCAAGAAGGTAAAGATCTACAACAATATCAGAATTTACGATCAATTCATTCAACATTTTCCTTTTTAGAGGATAAATTATCCCATTTAAATAATGTGTCAGATATACGAATACCCTACCCCATTCATCTGGAAATCTTGGTTCAAAATCTCCGCTCTTGGATACAAGATGCCCCCTCTTTACATTTATTTCGACTCTTTCTCCACGAGTCTCGGAATTGGGCTAGTCTGATTACTCAAAAGAAATCCATCTCTTTTTTTTCAAAAGAGAATCAAAGATTCTTCTTGTTCCTATATAATTCTCATGTATATGAATGGGAATCCCTATTCATGTTTCTCCGTAAACAATCTTTGTATTTACGATCAACATCTTTTGGAAACCTTCTTGAGCGAACATATTTCTATGGAAAAATAGAACATCCTCTAGGAATGTTTCGTAAGGATTTCCAGAATCTCCTATGGTTGTTCAAGGATCCTTTCATGCATTATGTCAGATATCAAGGAAAATCCATTCTGTCTTCAAGGGGAAGTTTTCTTCTGATGAATAAATGGAAATATTACCTTGTCATTTTCTGGCAATGTTATTTTTACTTGTGGTCTCAAGCAGATAGAATTCATATAAACCAATTTTCCAATCATTCCTTCGAGTTTCTGAGTTATTTTTCAAGTGTACGGCGAAATCCTTCAATGGTAAGGACTCAAATGCTAGAAAATGCATTTCTAATGGAGATTCCTAGTAAGAAGTTTGATACCCTAGTCCCAATTATTCCAATGATTGGATCATTGGCTAAAGCGAAATTTTGTACCGTTTCGGGGCATCCCATTAGTAAGCCGATTCGGGCCGAGTTATCAGATTCTGATATTCTCAATCGATTTGGTCGGATATGCAGAAATCTTTCTCATTATTACAGTGGATCCTCAAAAAAAAAGAGT